GATAGAACAAAACATGATAAACTCTTTCATTCTTTTTTTGTTCAATCAAAACAAAAAAATCGCCAAACAATTGTAATTCTATAGGGTTAAATAAAAATAAAAAATTCGATTGATAATTTGATATACTTGCTATGCTTAGTGTGTGACTCGTTGGTTTTTTAGGGCCAGGATTAAAAGATTAAAAAAACTGACTAACCCAAACTAAGAAGTACAGAATTAATAACCAACTCATCGTTTCCTATTATCTGGATCCAAAGAAAGAGTCAAGATATGATATATTGGTTATATCATTGTAGCAATTGAAATCTTTTTGCATAAAAAAATCAATATGATTATAAGCTGTAAAGCAAAATCAAAAATTATACGGACAAATGGAAGGGTGAAAGAAAGAGAGAAAAAGAATATCAATGATATATGATTCCAATATGTATGTGTATGTAAGGTCTATGAATCATCTTATAAAAGCCAATGTAATAAAGCATCAATACCGATTGATTATAATTAAATGAACCCGGTCCTAGAACAAAAAAATCACGAGCCTCGAGCCAATAAAAACTAAGAAAATTGACTCAAGAACAAATATCATTCGGAGCTCCTTTGTAGAATTAAGACCTAAGCATTAATCAAAAAGCGATGGGAACGACGGAACCTGTGAATACATAAGGTTCTATTCAAAATGAATCTTAATGATTTAGTGGGCAGGATGGCGAAAGGAACCAGGAGACAATTTCTTTATTCTGAAAGGTCATGGTTTAACCACCCTACATATCTTAGAAATGAAGAAAATATTGAAAGAGTAAATATTCGCCCGCGAAGGTTTTTATGTTATTGGCTTTCTATTCTAAATTTTAAGCAGACATCGGATAGCTCGGATAACATAATTAGAATATTATTCTAATAATCATAAAAACAATAAAAAAAATCAATAAAGATTCCTTATAACGTTATAACAAAGACGAAACTATCTAAAAATAGAAATAATTATCTAAAAATCCATATTCTATTTTATTAGGATTGTTAGGGGATTTTTGGAAATTTCCCACGATTCGGTATATTTATTTATCAACTACATGTCTAGTTTTTTAATCATTTCATTCGCGAGGAGCTGGACGAGAAGAAACTCTCATGTCCAGTTCTGTAGTAAAGATGGAAGTCAGAAAGAACCATCAATTATAACCCCAAAAGAACCAGATTCCGTAAACAACATAGAGGAAGAATGAAAGGAATATCTTATCGAGGGAATCGTATTTGTTTCGGTAGATATGCTCTTCAGACACTTGAACCCGCTTGGATTACATCTAGACAAATAGAAGCGGGGCGTCGGGCAATGACACGAAATGCGCGCCGTGGGGGAAAAATATGGGTACGCATATTTCCCGACAAACCAGTTACCGTAAGACCGACAGAAACACGTATGGGTTCTGGGAAAGGATCTCCAGAATATTGGGTAGCTGTTGTTAAACCAGGTAGAATACTTTATGAAATGGGCGGAGTAACAGAAAATATAGCCAGAAAAGCTATTTCAATAGCCGCGTCAAAAATGCCTATACGGACCCAATTCATTATTTTACGCTAGGAATATAGCAGCAAAGGAAAATAGCCTTTGAGATGAAAAAAACGAATCGCAAGTTTCTTTTTTTTTTTTTGTTTTGGACAAATAATATTTCTTTTTTTTCCCTTTGCATTGAAATAAGAGATTCAAAAATGATATGATCCAGTCTCAGACCCGTTTGAATATAGCCGATAACAGCGGAGCCCGAGAATTAATGTGCATTCGAATCATAGGGACTAGTAATCGACGATATGCTCATATCGGTGACGTTATTGTTGCTGTGATCAAGGAAGCAGTTCCAAATTCTCCTCTAGAAAGATCAGAAGTGATCAGAGCTGTAATTGTACGTACTTGTAAAGAACTCAAACGAGACAACGGTATGATAATACGATATGATGACAATGCTGCAGTTATTATTGATCAAGAAGGAAATCCAAAAGGAACTAGAATTTTTGGTGCGATTGCTCGGGAATTGAGACAGTTAAATTTCACTAAAATAGTTTCATTAGCACCCGAAGTGTTGTAAGATCAAAGATGCTAAGATGACAGATGAGATCATAATATAGTTAGAGTATTTAAATGAAATAAATTGAATTCAAAATGCAAATTTATTTAATTAGTAGATTGTTTTTCACGCATATACCTTTCTTTAATCATATACCTTTCTTTAATATTGAATATTTAATTAATATTTATTAATGGAATATTAATACAATATAAAAAAAAATAAAAAAAAAAAAAGAATAGAATTCTAATAATTAATTCATAAGAAGGAAAAGGAAAAAGTATGTTGATTATATCAAAATTAGGGGCAAGAAGATTTTTTGTTTATCATGGGGAGGGACACTATCGCTGACATAATAACCTCTATACGAAATGCTGACATGGATAGAAAAGGAACTGTTCGAATAGCATCTAATAACATCGCCGAAAATATTATTAAAATACTTTTACGAGAGGGTTTTATTGAAAATGTGAGGAAACACCGAGAAGACAATAAAAATTTTGTAGTTTTAACCCTACGACATAGAAGGAATAGGAAAGGACCGTATAGAACTAGTCTAAATTTAAAACGGATCAGTCGACCGGGTTTACGAATCTATTCTAACTATCAACAAATTCCTAGAATTTTAGGTGGGATGGGGATTGTAATTCTTTCTACTTCTCGGGGTATAATGACAGACCGCGAGGCTCGACTAGAAAAAATTGGTGGAGAAATCTTGTGTTATATCTGGTAATCGTTCGGATATATGAATTGTATCCAACTTGCTATTTGATTTGAAAAAAAAAAGAAAGAATGAGTTTCTAATACCATTCTTCCTACATTAGTTGATACTTCAAGAAAGTTTTAGGTGGAATTAAAAACAAAAATAGAGTCAGAAAGATTGAATTAACGAATCACTTTCCAATTGTCTATTCCAGGTTCATTTAGATCATGAGGATATGGTGATCATGAAGATATGGTTTTAGGTTATGTTTCGAAAACGATCGACCGTAATTTTGTTTTATATGTACATGTACCAGGAGATAGAGTAAAAAAAAAAGTAAGTTATTCTAATTGGGACGAAGGCGTCTAATTTTGAAATTCCTCAACAAAGATTCGAACTATTTATTATGTAGTTTTTTCAACTTTAACTTCAACATTCCGTTCATAGGAATACAATTCAAGATTTCAACAAAAAACGGATTTTCTTCAAAAAACATGTATATTCAAAATAAAGGAATGACAAATATGAAAATAAGGGCTTCAGTTCGTAAAATTTGTGAAAAATGTCGACTGATACGTAGACGGGGACGAATTATAGTAATTTGCTCCAACCCAAGGCATAAACAAAGACAAGGATAATCTTTATAAACTTCTAAACAAGGGCTCTATAAAGAATCCGACGTACAAACAAAAAAAAAAGAAAGATCTTTTTTGACATAAAATGGATATATCCATAGACCTCTGACTTATATTTATGATTTATGAGATGATAAAATATGGCAAAATCTTTACCAAAAATGGGTTCACGCAGGAATGGACGTATTGGTTCACGTAAGAATGCACGTAAAATACCAAAAGGAGTTATTCATGTTCAAGCAAGTTTCAACAATACTATTGTGACCGTTACAGATATACGGGGTCGGGTGATCTCTTGGTCCTCCGCGGGCACTTGTGGATTCAGGGGTACAAGAAGAGGAACACCTTTTGCTGCTCAAACCGCAGCAGGGAATGCTATTCGTACAGTAGTGGATCAAGGTATGCAACGAGCAGAAGTCATGATAAAGGGTCCTGGTCTCGGAAGAGATGCGGCATTAAGAGCTATTCGTAGAAGTGGTATACTATTAAGTTTCGTCCGGGACGTAACCCCTATGCCACATAATGGTTGCAGACCCCCTAAAAAAAGACGCGTATAAAAAAAATATTGAAGAAATTTCAATAGCAAGAGAAATAAATAATTCAATGATTTATAATTAAAAAAGAATATTATTATGGTTCGAGAGAAAGTCAAAATATCTACTCGGACACTACAGTGGAAGTGTGTTGAATCAAGAACGGACAGTAAGCGTCTTTATTATGGGCGCTTTGTTCTATCTCCGCTTATGAAAGGTCAAGCCGACACAATAGGCATTGCAATGCGAAGAGCTTTGCTTGGAGAAACAGAAGGAACATGTATCACACGTGCAAAATCTGATGCAAAATCTGAGAAAATAGCACACGAATTTTCTACTATCGGAGGTATCCAAGAATCAGTACATGAAATTTTAATGAATTTGAAAGAAATTGTATTAAGAAGCAATTTATATGAAACTCACGACGCGTCTATTTGTGTCAAAGGTCCGGGGGATGTAACTGCTCAAGACATCATCTTACCGCCTTCTGTAGAAATCGTTGATAATACGCAACATATAGCTAGCCTAATGGAACCAATTGATTTTTATATTGAATTACAAATCGAGAGGAATCGTGGCTATCGTCTAAAATTGCCAAATAACTTTCAAGACGGAAGTTATCCTATAGACGCTGTATTCATGCCTGTTCGAAACGCGAATCATAGTGTTCATTCTTATGGAAATGGGAATGAAAGGCAAGAGATACTTTTTCTTGAAATATGGACAAATGGAAGTTTAACTCCTAAAGAAGCACTTCATGAAGCTTCCCGTAATTTGATTGATTTATTTATTCCTTTTTTACATGCAGAAGAAGCAAACTTCCATTTAGAAAAAAATCAACACAAGGCCGCTTTACCCCTTTTTACTTTTCATGATAGATTGACGAGACTAAGAAAAAATAAAAAGGAAATCGCATTGAAATATTTTTTTATTGACCAATCAGAATTCACTCCTAAGATCTATAATTGCCTGAAAAAGTCCAATATACACACCTTATGGGACCTTTTGAATAAGAGTCAAGAGGACCTTATGAAAATTGAACATTTTCGCATAGAAGATGTAAAACATATAT